TGACAGAAAAAAAAGTGAAAGATCTAACTGATAGAACAAGCACAATTAGAAAAAAAATAGAAAAAATTATAAAAGACAAGAAAAAACTCTTTCTAACTCCAGAGATAAATATTAGCCCTAACAAAGCTAGTTATAATGCTAAAAGATTAGAATCACAAAAAAGCATTTGGCAAATATTAAAAAGAAGGAATTCTCGATTAATTCGCAAATTACATTATTTTATAAAATTTTTCATTGAAAGGATATACATAGATATTCTTCTATGTCTCATTAATATTCCCAGAACCAATGCACAATTTTTTATTGAATCAACAAAAAAAATTATTGATAAATACGTTTACAATAATGAAAGAAATCAAAAAAGAATTGGTAAACCAAATCAAAAGAAAATTCACTTTATTTCGATTATAAAAAGGTCAGTTTCTAGTATTAGTAATAAGAGTTCACAGATTTTTTGTGACTTATCCTCCTTGTCACAAGCATATGTATTTTACAAATTATCACAAACCCAAGTTATTAACTTGTATAAGTTAAGATCTGTCCTTCAATATAACGGAACATCTCTTTTTCTTAAGAACGAAAGAAAAGATTATTTTGGTTTTGGAGCACACGAAATATTTCATTACGAATTAAGACATAAGAAACTTCGTAATTCTGGAATGAATCAATGGAAGAACTGGTTAAGAGGTCATTATCAATATAAATATTTATCTCCGATTATATGGTCTAGATTAGTACCACAAAAGTGGCGAAATAGAGTAAATCAACATTGTGTGGCTCAAAATCAAAATAAAGATTTAAGCAAATGGGATTTATCTCAAAAAGATCAATTAATTCATTACAACAAACAAAATGATTATGAAGCAGACTCATTAACGAATCAAAAAGAAAATTTTAAAAAACACTATAGATATGACCTTTTATCATATAAATATATTAATTATGAAGATAAGAATGACTCATATATTTATGGATCACCATTACAAGTAAATAATAACCAAGATATTTCTTATAATTACAACACACATAAACGCAAATTTTTTGATATGCTGGAAGGTATCCCTATCAATAATTACCTAGGCGAAGATGATATTATGTATATAGAGTATATAAAGAAAAACCCGGATAGAAAATATTTTGATTGGAAAATTCTCCATTTTTGCTTTAGAAAGAAGGTCGATATTGAGGTCTGGATCAATACCAGTATCAACAGTAATAAAAATACCAAGACCGGGTCGAATAATTATCAAATAATTGATAAGAAAGGTCTTTTTTATCTCACACAAGATCAAGAAATCAAACCATCCAATCAAAAAGACCTTTTTGATTGGATGGGGATGAATGAAGAAATACTAAATCGTTCCATATCGAATCTGGAACCTTGGTTCTTCCCAGAATTTGTGCTACTTTATAATACATATAAAATGAAACCCTGGGTTATACCAATCAAATTACTTCTTTTAAATTTTAATGGAAATAAAAATTATAGTAAAAATAGAAATAGCAATAGAAAGCAAAAAGGGAATCTTTTTATATCATCCAATGAAAAAAAACTTTTAAAATTAGAGAATCGAAATCAAGAAGAAAAAGAATCCGCAGGACAAGTAGATCTTGGATCAGATGTACAAAACCAAGGAAATCTTGAATCAGTCCTCTCAAACCACGAAAAAGATATTGAAGAAGATTATGCAGGATCAGACTCAGACATGCAAAAACGTACAAAGAAAAAGCAATTCAAGAATCACACGGAAGCAGAACTCGATTTATTCCTAAAAAGATATTTGCTTTTTCAATTGAGATGGGATGATTCTTTAAATCAAAAAATGATCAATAATATCAAGGTATATTGTCTCCTGCTTAGACTGATAAATCCAAGAGAAATTTGTATATCTGCTATTCAAAGGGGAGAAATGAGTCTGGATCTAATACCGGTTCATAAAGATTTAACTCTTACAGAATTGATGAAAATGAAAAGAGGTATATTTATTATCGAACCAATTCGTCTGTCTGTAAAAAATGATGGACAATTTATTATGTATCAAACTATAGGTATTTCATTGGTTCATAAGAGTAAGTACCAAACTAATCAAAGATACCAAGAAGAAAGATATGTTGATAATAAGAATTGTGATAAATTCAGTGCAAGATGTCAAAAGATGATTGGAAATAAAGACAAAAATCATTATGATTTGCTTGTTCCTGAAAATATTTTATCGCCTAGACGTCGTAGAAAATTTAGAATTCTAATTTGTTTCAATTTGAGGAATAGGAGTGGTGTGGCTAGAAATCCAGTATTTTGCAATGGGAACAGCTGTAATAAATTTTTGGATGAAAACAAACATCTTGATAGAGATAAAAATCAATTAATTAAATTAAAAAAATTAAAGTTCTTTCTCTGGCCCAATTATCGATTAGAAGATTTAGCTTGTATGAATCGCTATTGGTTTGATACCAATAATGGTAGTTGTTTTAGTATGATAAGGATACATATGTATCCACGATTGAAAATTCGTTGATGTCACATTTTTTATATATCCTTACTAGATCTAGTATATGAAAGTAAACAAATGCACACATGCGATGTCTTACATTACATTCTGATGCATGATACTAATACATATCAATTAGATTTTTTATTGATATTGATTAATTTTATTTCATAAACGAGGTATCCATAACGAAATAAAGATTATTGCGTATACTAGATTAAAATGACCGGCATAATAATATTATTATTATAATTATAATATTATTATATTACTGATGGGTAAAATTCAAATTTTTAAAAAAGAAAAAAAGGGAGGGAAGAGAAGATTTCGTTTTATGGTAAAAAACTTATTCATCTCAGTTATTTCTCAAAAAGAAGCAAATAGGGGATCTGTTGAATTTCAAGTATTCAGTTTCACCAATAAGATCCGAAGACTTACTTCACATTTGGAATTGCACAGAAAAGACTATTTATCTCAGAGAGGTCTACGGAAAATTCTGGGAAAACGTCAACGGTTGCTGTCTTATTTGGCAAAGAAAAATAGAGTACGTTATAAAGAATTAATTGGTCAGTTGGGTATTCGGGAGACAAAAATTCGTTAATTTGAAGAGTCCTTTTGAATTATTTGATTTAGTAGATCTTGAATTTTGATGAACTTCTTTTCGTTTTCAGCAATTCATGGAAGAATGAATCAGGGGAAAACCTATGAATGTACCAGCTACAAGAGAAGACCTCATGATAGTCAATATGGGTCCTCATCACCCATCAATGCACGGTGTTCTTCGACTCATCGTTACTTTAGATGGTGAAGATGTTATTGACTGTGAACCAATACTAGGTTATTTGCACAGAGGGATGGAAAAAATTGCAGAAAACCGAACAATTATACAATATTTGCCTTATGTAACACGTTGGGATTATTTAGCTACTATGTTCACAGAAGCAATAACCGTAAATGCACCAGAGCAGTTGGGAAATATTCAAGTACCTAAAAGAGCCAGCTATATTAGAGTGATTATGTTGGAGTTGAGTCGTATAGCTTCTCATTTATTATGGCTTGGCCCTTTTATGGCAGATATTGGTGCACAGACTCCTTTCTTCTATATTTTCAGAGAAAGAGAGTTAGTCTATGATCTATTCGAAGCTGCCACCGGTATGAGAATGATGCATAATTATTTTCGTATAGGAGGAGTAGCTGCTGATCTACCGCATGGATGGATAGATAAATGTTTGGATTTCTGCGATTATTTTTTAACAGGGGTTGCTGAATATCAAAAACTTATTACGCGTAATCCTATTTTTTTAGAACGAGTTGAGGGAGTAGGCATTATTGGTGTAGAAGAAGCAATAAATTGGGGTTTGTCAGGACCAATGCTACGAGCTTCCGGAATACAATGGGATCTTCGTAAAGTTGATCATTATGAGTGTTATGACGAATTTGATTGGGAAGTCCAATGGCAAAAAGAAGGAGATTCATTATCTCGTTATTTAGTACGAATTGGTGAAATGGTGGCATCTATAAAAATTATTCAACAGGCTCTGGAAGGAATTCCGGGAGGGCCGTATGAGAATTTAGAAATCCGATGCTTTGATAGAGCGAGGGATCCCGAATTGAATGATTTTGAATATCGATTTATTAGTAAAAAGCCTTCTCCCACTTTTGAATTGTCGAAACAAGAACTTTATGTGAGAGTCGAAGCCCCAAAGGGAGAGTTGGGAATTTTTCTGATAGGGGATCAGAATGTTTTTCCTTGGAGATGGAAAATTCGACCGCCGGGTTTTATCAATTTGCAAATTCTTCCTCAGTTAGTTAAAAGAATGAAATTGGCTGACATTATGACGATACTAGGTAGCATAGATATAATTATGGGAGAAGTTGATCGTTGAAATGATAATTGATACACCAGAAGTACAAGATATCAATTCTTTTTCCCGATTGGAATACTTAAAAGAGGTTTATGGGATCATATGGATGCTTGTACCTATTTTTACTCCTGTATTGGGAATCACAATAGGTGTACTAGCAATTGTGTGGTTAGAAAGAGAAATATCCGCAGGGATACAACAACGTATTGGACCTGAATATGCCGGTCCTTTGGGAATTCTTCAAGCTCTAGCAGATGGCACAAAACTACTTTTCAAAGAGAATCTTCTTCCATCTAGAGGAGATACTCGTTTATTCAGTATCGGACCATCCATAGCAGTCATATCAATTCTACTAAGTTATTTAATAATTCCTTTTGGCTCTAACCTTGTTCTATCCGATCTCAATATCGGTGTTTTTTTATGGATCGCCATTTCAAGTATTGCTCCCATTGGACTTCTTATGTCAGGATATGGATCAAATAATAAATATTCCTTTTTAGGTGGTCTACGAGCTGCTGCTCAATCAATTAGTTATGAAATACCATTAACTCTATGCGTGTTATCAATATCTCTACGTGCGATTCGTTGAGACATAAACCTTTCTCTATTCCCTTTCTTTTCTTTCTTTTTTTATAGGAAAGAAGTT